AACTTAGACTAGTAATCTTTGACGAACAGGATAAAGAATCTTTTTTTTTTCTTTCGACACAAGAAAGGGAATTTTCCACATCTCTTTCTTGTGTCGAATACTAGGAAGATGAATAATCGTCCCTATAATTTTGTGTTCCACGCATTTATCCGTTCTATTCCCCGCTTACTTATGTCTAGTATCTAGTCGAATTTTATTCGATTAGAATAGAAAACACTATTAATGTATTTTATGACATTGAAATGTGATAATAGTAACATAATCATACCACCCCAATTTGGATTCAAAAAAAGTAAAAAGTCTTCTTCACAATCTACATACTATGACTAGGAATGCAGTACAAGTAATGAGTATAAAAAAGCAAAAGGCTTTTCATAATATCAATTTTTTATCATAAAGAGTCGTCAAAAATAATTTTGTTCTTTTTTCGTTATGAGCTCAATGTCGATAAATCCGCGAGTCTAGAAATTCATTTCTGACAATTGAACCTTCTCGAACTGTTTCTTTTTAAGAACCAAAAAGATTTGTGCCAAAATAACAGATGCCAAGAAGAACAAAAGGCCTTGGACACGTAAGGGATCTTGAAGTACTATTTCTGCATCTCCCTGACCAAATCCGCCCACATTAGGATTACTCGTCAACGGTTGATCCAATTTGATAGATTCGCCTTCTGAAACAAGAAGTTCTGGCCCTGGAGGGATAATATCAACCACTTGACGTCCATCCGATGCATCCGCTATGGTTATTTCGTAACCCCCTTTTTCTTTTCGTATTATTTTACCTACTATACCTGCTGATGTAGCATTATAAACTGTATTGTTACTTTTGCTCCCGTCGGGATAAATCTGACCCCTTCCCCTGTTTCCGCCTACATATATAGGATATTTTAAGAAGTGAACCTCCTTCGTAGTAGCGGGGTCCGGGGAAAGGATAGGAAAGGTTATTTCACTATATTTCTGACCAGGAACGGGGCCTATCACAAGAATATTTTTTTTATTGGGGCGATAGCTCTGAAAAGACAGATTGCCTATCTTTTCTTTTATCTCGGGGGAAATCCGATCAGCAGGAGCTAATTCAAAACCCTCTGGTAAAATAAGAACAGCCCCTACATTCAAAGCACCCTTTTTACCATTAGCAAGAACTTGTTTTAGTTGCATATCATAAGGGATTCGAACAACTGCTTCAAATACAGTATCTGGAAGTACCGTTTGTGGAACTTCAATATCCACGGGCTTATTAGCTAAATGGCAATTGGCACATACAATACGACCAGTCGCTTCTCGCGGATTTTCATAACCCTGCTGTGCAAAAATGGGATATGCACTTGAAATGGATGGTCGAGTTATGATATATATCATGAGCGATACGGAAATGGATCGAGTAATTTGTTCTTTTATCCAATAAAAAGTCTTTCTAGTTTGCATGGTCCAACCATTGAGCCCAAAAATGTCTACAATAAATTTGGTAGGTCGCTAACCTAGTTCCCTATCCGCAATTCTGCTATTTACTGGAATAATTTTACTGGAATAAATATATAATATATTAATATATAGAATAAATCTTTGGGATGGGTATAAAAATAAAGAGTAAGTATGATTTTACATGCTTTGCTTCTGTACAACTACAAAGTAAGAAACGTTAGAATTGAATTGGATTAATATCAGTAGATCCTTTTTTAATCATTCATTGAATGATAAATCACTACAAGTGACGGAGAAACACGATTTAAATAACGAAAAATCCAAAATTTAAATAGAGTATCTAGAATGACTGGAAAAGTAGAAACAAGACCAGATATAATTTGATCATTATGAGCAAATCCAAAATCTTTGTAGACAAAGCCAATCATTAGTTCCCAACCATGGGGCGAATGGAATCCGATACATAAATCTGTTAATAAAAGAATCGAAAAAGCCTTTATTGTGTCACTTAAGTTATATAGGAATTCCTGAGCCCAAGAGTTAAGAATAACAAGTTCTTTATTACCCAAAATTGAATAACCACTTAGAATAACGAAACAGATTATATTTGTCAAGAAGTGCAAAATCGTATGGATATGATCCTCGTTGTGTATCTTGATTAATTGGAGCGTTTCTTTGTGTATTCCTATACGAAGGTTTTGTAGATGTGTCTCCGAGTATTCCTTGATCATTTCCTCCAAAAGAAAGATTTCCTCCAATTCTATGAATTTTTCGAGAATATTTTTTTCTTGAATATCATTCAAAAAAATTTCAGATTGCCTAGTATTCCACAAATAATTAACCCAAGATTCCAGACTTTTATTAAATGAGAGAGAAATCCACCAGGGCAAAAATACTATAGATGCAAGATATAAAAGAGGGTTGAATGCTTTCTTTTTTGACATTTTTTCATTTCGTCTATGAATTTTTAATGAACCGACCTCATTAGTTGACTCTACGCCATCTAATATTTCTCTCATGCATGAGTTCTATTACAAAGTATCGAACTTATGAATCTATTCACTGTTTTGTTTTGTGGTTGTTACGTTACGTATACGTCTTCTTTGACTAGAATGAGCGTTATGAAGAAACTTCAGTTAAGTTATGGTATAGAAAAGAGGGATTCTTTAGTTTTTCCTTACTGCTGAGAAAGCATTCACTCTCTCAGCTCATTTCTCAAAATACTTCAATCGGTACACGCAAGAAATAGGCCAATTCGGCAGCTTTTTGTTCGATTTCCCGTGGAGTAACATTCTCATCAGTACGAGTCAAGGGAATGGCCCCCTGGCCTCTGATATCCATATAAAGGACACGGCGAGCATAAATACCCTCTTTAACTTCTATTCTGACGGACTGAATATCCTTTATAAGGAATCGGAGGAAGATGCGACGATTTTTTCCAGGGAATCCCCAACGAAAAATACACACCATTCCTTCTTTTCTATCGAATCGATCATAACCACCCCCTACATTCCACGAAATTGTGCACCACAAATAGGAGCTAATAAAGAGACCCGCGATCCCATAGAAAGACATCACAATCCCTTGTGGAAAAAAAAGGATTTGCTGAGACGGAAATAAAGATATCAAGTTTCTCCCAAGATAACTGGAAGTTCCAACCAATAAGAATCCTAATGAACCTAAAAAAAGGATAACGGCCCAGCAGAAATTACTTGTTTTTCGCGACCCCGTTATAGGTTGTATCCATATATGTTCTGATCGACAACTCATACTTGATCTGGTTTCGTTTTATTGTAATTGAGAGAATACCCTAGACTTTAGTCTTTTTGTTTCCGAAGTAACTCTCATCAACTAGTACTAGTTTGATGTGAACCTTTAAGAGTAATTTATCAAATTGGTTAGATCTAAAAAAAAAAAAAAGTACCCTTCGTATGATCCCATCAATATACATATAGATGTACCGATTTTACAGTTCAGCCATCCGGCGATCCTGAGATTTTTTCAAATAGATAGAATTCCTTTACCCCCATATCATCTTTCTACAGGCCAAAGAGCCCCTTTTCGACGGAAGCGCCGCATGTTATACCCTCTTTTCTTACACTAAATAGGTATCTGCGTTATGATACAAGTCTTAGTTAAAAAAAAAATGGATCAGAGTTGGGCCCATCAGATCTAAACAGTCTTATTTTTTTGAACATGAAGAAATAAAGAAGCCATTGCCATTGCCGGAAATACTAAGCCTACTAAAGGCACCAAAACAGAGGGAAAGTCGAAAGTTGTCATATAAAGGATACCTCAATTTACTTGTTATTATTAATATTATATTATTATTAATATTATATTATTATTAATATTATATTATAAAGATAAAGATTAGTATAAATCTAAGTATATATCTAAGTGAGTATAGAAGGTACAAAAGCATATATCATATCTATAGTTTCTATAATTCTATATTTGGATTATATATACATACGTGAGACGTAGAACAAAAATTTTTTATTTTCCTAGAATTTAACGAAAATAAGAATTCACTATTTTTCTTGTTGATAGAGGCCTCTTAACTGAATTAGTAATCAAGAATATAGATAAAAAGGAGTTATCCACAACTTTTGATTTCTTTTTACAATTTAAATCTTATGTCAACAAAGAAACCCCATTCATATTCGTTTTACTTGGATTCTGATAAACTAACTACTTGTTTGCTACAAATAAAAAAGGAACTTAATGCTCTATTGAATTTTGATTCAAAGGAAAGAAAGCGTGGAGCTGAAATAACTCACTCAGAACGCTTTTTAAAGGATTACGTGGTACGATTAGATCGAATAAGCCCTTCTGGAATAAATATTCAGCCGCCTGTGAACCTTCAGGTACTGTTTTATTCAATGTTTGTTCAATTACTCTTTTACCCGCAAATGCAATATAGGCATTGGGTTCGGCAATAATGATATCTCCCAACATACCAAAACTCGCAGTTACCCCCCCTGTAGTAGGAGATGTAAGAATTGGTACATAGAATAACTTTTTATTTGATTGATAATCATATAAAGCAGAAGATATTTTAGCCATTTGCATTAAACTCAAACTTCCCTCTTGCATACGCGCCCCCCCGGAAGCACATACTATAATAAGAGGGAGAAATTTGTTAGTAGCGTACTCAATCAAACGGGTTATTTTCTCCCCAACCACGGATCCCATACTACCCCCCATAAACTGAAAATCCATAACCCCAAGTGCTATGGGAATACCGTTTAATTGGCCTATACCTGTTTGAACGGCTTCAGTTAATCCTGTCTTTCGTTGATAAGAATCGATACGATCTTTATAAGGCTCCTCTTCCGAATGAAATTCAATGGGATCCAAAGAAACCATGTCTTCATCCATAGCATCCCAAGTATCCGGATCGATCGAAAGTTCGATTCTATCGGAACTACTCATTTTCAAATGATATCCACATTGTTCACAAAGATTCATTTTTGATTTGAAAATTTTCTTATAATTTAATCCATAACAATTTTCACATTGAACCCACAAATGTCTGTATTTTTGAGTTACATCCAGATCATTGGAACTTTCTAT